TTAGAAAGAAAAGAAACCTAAATCAAAATACTTAATAGCATGGCCGTACATTTATACAAAACTTCTACCCCGAGCACACGCAACGGAGCCGTAGACAATCAAGTGAAATCCAATCCACGAAATAAATTGATCTATGGACAGCGTCGTTGTGGTAAAGGTCGTAATGCCAGAGGAATCATTACCGCAAGGCATAGAGGGGGAGGCCATAAGCGTCTATACCGTAAAATCGATTTTCGACGGAATAATGAAAAAGACATATATGGTAGAATCGTAACCATAGAATACGATCCTAATCGAAATGCATACATTTGTCTCATACACTATGGGGATGGTGAGAAAAGATATATTTTACATCCCAGAGGGGCTATAATTGGAGATACCATTGTTTCTGGTACAGAAGTTCCTATAAAAATGGGGAATGCCCTACCTTTGACCGATATGCCCTTAGGCACAGCCATACATAACATAGAAATCACACTTGGGAAGGGTGGACAATTAGCTAGAGCAGCGGGTGCTGTAGCAAAACTGATTGCAAAAGAGGGGAAATCGGCCACATTAAAATTACCTTCTGGGGAGGTCCGTTTGATATCCAAAAACTGCTCAGCAACAGTCGGACAAGTGGGGAATGTTGGAGTTAAACATAAAAGTTTGGGTAGAGCCGGATCTAAGCGTTGGCTAGGTAAGCGTCCTGTAGTAAGAGGAGTAGTTATGAACCCTGTAGACCATCCCCATGGGGGTGGTGAAGGGAGGGCCCCCATTGGTAGAAAAAACCCCACAACCCCTTGGGGTTATCCTGCACTTGGAAGAAGAAGTAGAAAAAGGAATAAATATAGTGATAATTTTATTATTCGTCGACGTAGTAAATAGGAATTAGTTTCTTTGTCTTTACATTGATAAAAAAAAAATAGGAGTAATTAACTGTGACACGTTCACGAACAAAAAATCCTTTTGTAGCGAATCATTTATTAAGAAAAATTGATAAGCTTAACACAAAGGAGGAAAAAGAAATAATTGTAACTTGGTCTCGAGCATCTACTATTATACCCGCAATGGTTAGACACACAATTGCTATCTATAATGGAAAAGAACACTTGCCTATTTACATAAAGAGTCGTATGGTAGGTTATAAATTGGGAGAATTTGTACCGACTTTCCATTTACGAGGGCAGGAAAAAAACGATAATAAATCTCGTCGTTAAGTTAATATAAAAAATACAGATGTTTATTGTTCATTAATAGGAGGTAAACTTTAATGGGAATCATAAAAAAGTCAAGGCAAGAAGAGAACGATGAATTAAGCGAACTGAATAGGAGAAGGGGAATATATGCTTTTGGTCGATATATAAGAATGTCTGCTGACAAAGCACGCAGGGTAATTGATCAGATCCGTGGGCGTTCCTACGAAGAAGCACTTATGATATTAGAATTCATGCCCTATAGAGCATGTTATCCCATCTTTAAATTGATTTATTCTGCGGCAGCAAATGCTAGGCACAATAAGGGTTCCAACAAAACAGAGTTAATGATTAGGAAAGTCGAAGTTAACAAAGGAACTACCATAAAAAAATTAAAACCCCGAGCTAAAGGACGTAATTATCTGATAAAAAGACCTACTTGTCACATAACTATTGTATTACAAGATACATTCTTCATGGAAGAATTTAGAAAAAATATACACACGTTTTCAAAAGAAGATATACAACAAGTTTGGGCTGCAGTGAACTCTTCAACTTTAAGAAAGTTTGACGACTTACTATTAAGACTGTTAATAAAAGGAGAGCTAAAACTTTACTAATATGGCACAAAAAATAAATCCACTTGGTTTCAGACTTGGTACAACCCAAGATCATTATTCCCTTTGGTTTGAACAACCAAAAAATTATTCTGAAGGTCTACAAGAAGATCAAAAAATACGGAATTGTATCAAAAATTATGTAGAAAAAAATACAAGAACATCGCTATATGGCGAAGGAATTGCACGTATCGAAATTCAAAAAAGAATCGATCTGATACAGGTTATCATCTATATGGGATTTCCCAAATTATTAATAAAAAATAGACCGCGAGCGGTCGAAGACCTCAAAATAAACGTACAAAAAGAATTGAATTGTGTGAACCGAAAACTCAACATTACTATTAAACAAATTGCAAAACCTTATGGACACCCTAAAATTCTTGCAGAATTTATAGCCGTACAATTAAAAAATAGGGTATTCTTTCGAAAAGCAATGAAAAAGGCTATTGAATTAGGCAAACAAGCCGGGGCAAAAGGAATTAAAATACAAATCGCGGGCCGTCTCGGTGGAAAAGATAAGGCACGTGTTGACTGGATAAGAAAGGGTAGGGTTCCCCTACAAACCATTCGCGCGAAAATTGATTATTACGCCTATACGTTTCGAACTATCTATGGGGTATTGGGTATCAAAATTTGGATATTTATAGACGAGGAATAATAAGCCTTTACTTGACTTATCTTTCTGTTTTGATTTAACGATAGAACAAAGAATGACAGCCTTTTTTCCATCAAATTTCCATCAAAACAATTCTCATTTTTAATTCTATATTATATAAGGTTGAATAAAAATTCGATTGACCTCTTCTTTTGATAGAATTGCTATGCTTAGTGTGTGACTCGTTGGTTTTTGTTAGAATTAATACGAAAAAAAGTAAGAGCCCATAGTATGAAGTATGAACTAATAACTATAGAACTAATAACCAACTCATCGCATCACATTATCTGGATCCAAAGAAGCAGTCAAGATAGGATATTTTGGTCCTATCATTGCAGCAACTGAATTTTTTTTTTCATAAACAAGAAATCAAATGAGTTGTCAAGCAAAAGAAAAAAAAAAAAGAAAAATATACATTAAAGGAGGGGGATGCGGATAAATGGAAAGGCGAAAGAAAGAAAAAAAAAAATGAATCTAAATGATATACGATTCCACTATGTAAGGTCTTTGAATCATATCATAAAAGACAATGTAATAAAGCATGAATACAGATTCACACATAATTATCTGATATGAATCTATTCATAGAAAAAAGAAAAAAGTAAGAGCCTCCGGCCAATAAAGACTAAGAGGGTTGGCTCAAGAACAAAGTTCATTAAGGGCTCCATTGTAGAATTCAGACCTAATCATTAATCAAGAAGCGATGGGAACGATGTAATCCATGAATACAGAAGATTCATTTGAAAAAGAATCCTAATGATTCATTGGGAAGGATGGCGGAACGAACCATAGACCAATTCATCTATTCTGAAAAGTGATAAACTAATCCTATAAAACTAAAATAGATATTGAAAGAGTAAATATTCGCCCGCGAAAATTCCTTTTTTATTAAATTGCTCACATTTTATTTTAGCAATGCAATCTAATAAAATATATCTATACAAAAAAATATAGACAAACTATATATAATATATTTCAAATTTCCTTATATATCCTAATATAAAAATATCTAATAAATTAGATGAATATCAAAGAATCTATTGATTTAGTGTATTATTAAATGTATATCTTAATTCAATATTATTATTCTATTCATTTTTATTATTCATTTTTATTCATTTTCAAATTTAGAATATATTAATCTATATATTAATTTAGAATTCTATTCTAATTCGAATTCAATTTTTAAATATTCATATTCAATTTTAATTGAAATTTTTTCATTCGCGAGGAGCCGGATGAGAAGAAACTCTCACGTCCGGTTCTGTAGTAGAGGTGGAATTAAGAAAAAACCATCAACTATAACCCCAAAAGAACCAGATTCTGTAAACAACATAAAGGAAGAATGAAGGGAATATCTTATCGGGGGAATCGTATTTGTTTCGGAAGATATGCTCTTCAGGCACTTGAACCTGCTTGGATCACGTCTAGACAAATAGAAGCAGGTCGGCGAGCAATGACGCGAAATGCACGCCGCAGTGGAAAAATATGGGTACGTATATTTCCAGACAAACCAGTTACAGTAAAATCTGCGGAAAGCCGTATGGGTTCGGGGAAAGGATCCGCCCGATATTGGGTAGTTGTTGTCAAACCCGGTCGAATACTTTATGAAATAAGCGGAGTATCAGAAAATATAGCCCGAAGGGCTATCTCGATAGCGGCATCTAAAATGCCTGTACGAACTCAATTCATTATTTCAGGATAGGAATGTAGAACCAAAGGAAATAGATCTTGGGGATAAAAACAACCGTAGATTCTTTTTACTTTTTATTTTCGGCAAACAATATTTCTTTTTCTTTTTCGCCCTTTGTTTGTTTGTTTGCATTTATTGAAAGAACAGATAAAAAGAAGATATGATTCAACCTCAGACCCATTTGAATGTAGCAGACAACAGCGGGGCTCGAAAATTAATGTGTATTCGAATCATAGGAGCTAGCAATCGTCGATATGCTCGTATTGGTGACGTTATTGTTGCTGTGATCAAAAAAGCAATACCAAGTACGCGCTTAGAAAGATCAGAAGTGATCAGAGCTGTAATTGTACGTACCTGTAAAGAACTCAAACGCGACAATGGTCTGCTAATACGATATGATGACAATGCTGCAGTTATCATTGATCAAAAAGGAAATCCAAAAGGAAGTAGAGTTTTTGGTGCGATTGCCCTGGAATTGAAAAAAAAATTTCCTAAAATACTTTCATTAGCTCCTGAGGTATTATAAGATGAGAAGTAGGATATTTAAATGAAATTGTAGATTGTGTATCACGTATATACCTTTCATTTTGAATTTTTTTTTTTATTTTTTTTAATTCATAAAAAAAATAAACTAATAAAAAAAGCATGTTGATTATATAAAAATTCGGAGACACCACTGATTTTAGTTTATCATGGGTAGGGACACTATTGCTGATATAATAACCTCTATACGAAATGCTGACATGAATAGAAAAGGAACAGTTCGAATAGCATCTACTAACATCACCGAAAGCATTGTTAAAATACTTTTACGAGAAGGCTTTATTGAAAATGCGAGAAAACACCAAGAAAGAAACAAATATTTTTTGGTTTTAACTCTGCGACATAGAAGAAATAGGAAAGGACCATATAGAAATACTTTAAATTTAAAAAGAGTCAGTCGGCCTGGTCTACGAATCTATTCTAACTATCAACGAATTCCTAGAATTTTAAGTGGAATGGGAATTGTAATTCTTTCTACCTCTCGAGGTATAATGACGGATCGGGAAGCTCGACTAGAAGGAATTGGTGGAGAAATTTTATGTTATATATGGTAATCCTTCTGATATCCGAGTTAGATCAAAAATTTCTTATTTGTGATAGAACGAGCATATCTATTCTCTTCCCCCTATTAGTTGGTACCTTAAGGAGGTTTTGCTTGGAATGAAAGAACAAAAATGGATAGTAGAAGGATTGGTTATTCAATCATTTCCTAATGCTATGTTCCACGTTCGTTTAGATAACGAAAAGGTAGTTCTAGGTTATATTTCAGGAAAGATACGACGTAATTCTATACGAATCCTACCGGGAGATAGGGTTAAGATTGAAATAAGCCCTTATGATTTAACCAAAGGCCGTATAATTTATAGATTCCCCCACAACGATTCAGATGATTCGGATGATTCAAAGGACTAAGTGGTTTTTCAACTTCAACATTCCTTCCCATGAGAATACAATTCGAGGTTCAAAATTTCAAGAAACTTATTTTCTTCCAAGAAATAGACTCGGAATTAAAGTAAGGAATGACAAATATGAAAAAAGGGGCCTCTGTTCGTAAAATTTGTGAAAAATGTCGTCTGATCCGCAGACGAGGACGAATTACAGTAATTTGTTCTAACTCAAAACATAAACAACGACAAGGATAATTATTCTACTAAAAATAAAAGGAATTTTGTAAAAGATTTGATTTCCGTAAAAAAAAATGAAGGATTTGTTTTGACATGAAATGGATATATCCATATATCTCTGACTCATATTTATGAGATGATAAAATATGGCAAAACACGGACCAAGAATTGTTTATCGGCGGCGTCGTATTCGTTCGCGTAAGACTGCTGCACGTAAAATACCAAAGGGCGTTATTCATGTTCAAGCAGGTTTCCACAATACCATTGTGACTGTTACGGATGTAGGGGGTCGGGTGGTTTCTTGGGCTTCCGCCGGTACTTGTGGATTCAGGGGTGCAAAAAGAGGGACACCCTTTGCGGCTCAAACCGCGGCGGGAAGTGCTATTCGTCCAGTGGTAGGGCAGGGTATGCAACGAGCAGAAGTCAGGATAAAGGGTACCGGTCTCGGAAGGGATGGAGCATTACGGGCTATTCGTAGAAGTGGTGTACGAGTAAGGTTCGTGCTAGACGTAACCCCTATGCCGCATAATGGCTGTAGGCCTCCTAAAAAAAGACGTGTGTAGAAATAAAAATTGAAGAAATTTCAAGAGAAATAAATGATTCAAAAATATGATCAATATTTTATAATATTACTATGGTTCGAGAGAAAATAAGAGTATCTACCCGTACACTGCAGTGGAAGTGTGTTGAATCAAGAACAGATAGTAAATGTCTTTATTATGGGCGCTTTATTCTCTCTCCACTGATGAAAGGTCAAGCTGACACAATAGGCGTTGCGATGCGAAGAGCTTTGCTTGGAGAAATAGAAGGAACATGTATCACACGTGCAAAATTTGAGAAAATACCACATGAATACTCTACCATAGTAGGTATTCAAGAATCAGTACACGAAATTTTAATGAATTTGAAAGAAATTGTATTGAGAAGTAATCTATATGGAACTTGTGAGGCGTCTATTTGTGTTAGGGGCCCTAGATGTGTAACTGCTCAAGATATCATCTTGCCACCTTATGTCGAAATAGTTGACAATACACAGCATATAGCTAGCTTGACAGAACCAATTGATTTGTGTATTGGATTACAACTCGAGAGAAATCGCGGATATCGTATAAAAGCGCCAAATAACTTTCAAGATGGAAGTTACCCTATAGATGCTCTATTCATGCCTGTTCGAAACGTGAATCATAGTATTCATTCTTATGGGAATGAAAACCAAGAGATACTCTTTCTCGAAATATGGACAAATGGAAGTTTAACTCCGAAAGAAGCCCTTTATGAAGCCTCCCGGAATTTAATTGATTTATTTATTCCTTTTCTACATGCGGAAGAAGAAAACTTACATTTAGAGGACAATCAACACAAAGTTTCTTTACCCCTTTTTACCTTTCACAATAGATTGACTGAACTAAGTAAAAACAAAATAAAAAAAGCATTGAAATATATTTTTATTGATCAATTAGAATTGCCACCTAGGATCTATAATTGCCTCAAAAAGTCCAATATACATACATTATTGGACCTTTTGAATAAGAGTCAAGAAGATCTTATTAAAATTGAGCATTTTCGCATAGAAGACGCAAAACAAATATTGGACACTATAGAAAAACATTTCGCAATTGATTTACAAAAAAACGAAAAATAAAAGATGAAAGAGGTTGATTGAATATTGAATATATTCCGAATAGGCCCA